AGAGATAAACCAGTGGCTCTATCCATTGTGCAAGCAAGATTGGTTGGATTAGCCCACTTTTCTGTAGGTTATATATTCACTTACGCAGCTTTCTTGATTGCCTCTACATCAGGCAAATTTGGTTAATTCATTTTTTTATATATTAATATGTTCTATCATCGACAATCTCATTTTGTTCGATAGAGAAGGTGGTCCACCTTCTTATATTTCTACATCTAGGATTCGACTTGTATCATTGATAATAATAGGAACTGAACCATTATGGCAAGGAAAAGTTTGATTCAGAGGGAGACGAAGAGGCAGAGATTAGAACAGAAATATCATTTGATTCGTCGATCCTCAAAAAAGGAAATAAAAAAAGTTCCGTCGTTGAGTGACAAATGGGAAATTCATGGAAAATTACAATCCCCACCACGTAATAGCGCACCCACACGTCTTCATCGACGTTGTTTTTCGACTGGAAGACCGAGAGCTAACTATCGAGACTTTGGATTATCCGGACACATACTTCGTGAAATGGTTCATGCATGTTTGTTACCAGGTGCAACAAGATCAAGTTGGTAAGGATCAAACTATCCCTTCATGTTTCTATTGATCTCTATGATCATAGATCATAGAGAGCTCCCTTTACCATTCTGTATAAATAGGCTATTCTATTTGTATAGATATGGTAGAGGGGCACATACAATCCTCGTTTGTCCATTAGTTCCCATCTCTTCTCTTCAACGCGGGGTAGAGCAGCTTGGTAGCTCGCAAGGCTCATAACCTTGAGGTCACGGGTTCAAATCCTGTCTCCGCAATATTGATCGTTTTTTTGTCAAAAAAAAATTTTAGGTCCGACTCTGTTAACTCGTCATTAATTTAATTTTAATAATGACTGTTTTTCTTTTTGGATGGGATGAAAAGAAGTAAGAAGAGAAGATAGAACCACTACGCTATCGTAGTAAACTCTACCGAATCATTTATCCTATTACATCACTATAGGCGGATAGCGGGAATCGAACCCGCGTCTTCTCCTTGGCAAAGAGAAATTTTACCATTCGACCATATCCGCATTTTTTTCGTTCCTGATAAGCACGTATATGCCCCCACCTATATGATATATCATGTCTGGATCGTTATTGTGCAGGGACGGATACTATCTTCAGAATGATTCCAATTATTTATTATTCTAATTATATAACAATAACATAATAAAACATAATCAAATATATTATATATATTATATTTATATTATATATGTTATAAATTTATATTATATATGTTATAATAAATAATAATAACATAATTCATTTTTTTGTTTCATTCAAGAAGTTGGACTTTGACCCCCCCAATTTTTTTCTTTATTTTCATTTTCGGGACTCATATTATGGAATATATTATGTTATGGAATTTTAACGTATCTCACAACCCGAAGGGATTCAAGGGGGGGTCATTTCTTTTTTGATCCGGGAAATACTGAATCGGTTCAAGAGATGAGCGAATTAAGGATAGCTACTAGAAAGACTAATCCAATCCATAATGATGTACCAGAAAATACAACATTTTTGTTACTTGACCAACCGTCAGAAGAAGCAAATACAACGGGTACACTAATCAATAAGATTGATGAAGTAGCAATTAATGCAAAAACAGCCAATTGGAAAGCAATAGTCATGCTTCTAATCCTCCAAGCTACCAACAAATAAACTATACCATTTGATCCCTCTCTCAGCCAAAAAATTGTAATAAAATGCATCATGGAGGGATTTGACCATGAACCCATTGATCCTATAGGACTTATTACCACTTTATTCGGAATTCGGACATGGAGTCGAGGAGCCGAGCCATTTTTATTTCCTTCACAAATGTGCGTACTGGCTCATGCATCTATCCATATATACAGATAGATAAATAAAAAATCTATATATTCACCGGGTTGTTTCTACGGATAGTGATGGTATCAAGTCATATGACCATGTTCTATTCTGGAGAATACAAATAAAATAAAATGGAGATTTCTTTCGGAGAGATGGCTGAGTGGTTGATAGCTCCGGTCTTGAAAACCGGTATAGTTCTTTGTTCAGAACTATCGAGGGTTCGAATCCCTCTCTCTCCTTTTACTCGTTGAATCTATTTCTTCCTTTATTTGTTTCGCCTGGCTCGGCTAGGTGGGCTAACCAGGCGAAACAAATAGATATAACGGAGTTAAAAAAAGTAAGACTTTTTAAATATCACCCGATCCCAATTCCAATACGTATGATGGAATCAAATTGAGTCCTACTTCAGGCATTTGATCTTATGTCTCAGTTAAGAGGGGTCATGAAAAGAACAGGTTCCAAATCACGATCAATTCCTTTTTCAAATCCTGCTGCGGCTGCACGGGCCCTTCCCGCATGCCACAAATGCCCCACGAATAGGAAGAATCCTAGAACAAAATGAGAGGTAGCTAACCAGCTTCTAGGAGAAACATAATTGACTGCATTGATCTCGGTAGCTACACCACCCACGGAATTTAAAG